GCTAGTGTAGCTTAACCCTAAAGCATAACACTGAAGATGTTAAGACGAACCCTAGAAAGTTCCACGGGCACAAAGGCCTGGTCCTGACTTTACTATCGGCTTTAGCCCAACTTATACATGCAAGTATCCGCATCCCTGTGAGAATGCCCTCAATCCCCCGCCTCGGGGACGAGGAGCTGGCATCAGGCACACCCACCCCCGCCCAAGACGCCTTGCTACGCCACACCCCCAAGGGAACTCAGCAGTAATAAACATTAAGCCATGAGTGAAAACTTGACTTAATTAGGGCTAAGAGGGTCGGTAAAACTCGTGCCAGCCACCGCGGTTATACGAGAGACCCCAGTTGATAGCTACGGCGTAAAGAGTGGTTTGGGACCCCGCCAAAATAAAGCCAAAGACCTCCCAAGCTGTCAAACGCACTCCGGAGACACGAAACCCCAACACGAAAGTAGCTTTACCGCACCCCCGACGCCACGAAAGCTAAGAAACAAACTGGGATTAGATACCCCACTATGCTTAGCCCTAAACCCAGATGTCAACACATACAAACAACATCCGCCAGGGTACTACAAGCGCTAGCTTAAAACCCAAAGGACTTGACGGTGTCTCAGACCCGCCTAGAGGAGCCTGTTCTAGAACCGATAATCCCCGTTAAACCTCACCATCCCTTGTTTTCCCCGCCTATATACCGCCGTCGCAAGCTTACCCTGTGAAGGATCTACAGTAAGCAAAACGGGTAAACCCCAAAACGTCAGGTCGAGGTGTAGCTCACGAGATGGAAAGAAATGGGCTACATTTTCTACAACAGAATATCACGAACGGCACCATGAAATTTAGTGCCCGAAGGTGGATTTAGCAGTAAAAAACAAACAGAGCGTGTTTTTGAATCAGGCTCTGAGACGCGCACACACCGCCCGTCACTCTCCCCTTCACCTAACCTACACAAGTAAATAACCAAAAACACTTTACAGCGGGGAGGCAAGTCGTAACATGGTAAGTGTACCGGAAGGTGCACTTGGAACACCAGGACGTGGCTGAGACAGTTAAGCACCTCCCTTACACCGAGATCACATCCATGCAAGTTGGATCGTCCTGAGCTAAACAGCTAGCCCAATCAACCATAAACCAAAACCAACACCATTCCATAACATTTTCTGAACCAAAACAATCAAACTAAACCATTCTTCTGCCTCAGTACGGGCGACGGAAAAGGCACTTTCGGAGCCATAGAAAAAGTACCGCAAGGGAAAGCTGAAAGAGAGATGAAACAGCCCATTTAAGCCCAAAAAAGCAGAGATTAGCCCTCGTACCTTTTGCATCATGATTTAGCCAGCACATCTGAGCAAAGAGAACTTTAGTTCAAGCCCCCGAAACCAAGTGAGCTACCCCGAGACAGCCTATATAAGGGCCAACCCGTCTCTGTGGCAAAAGAGTGGGAAGATCCCCGGGTAGCGGTGACAGACCTACCGAACTTGGTGATAGCTGGTTGCCTAGGAAATGGATAGAAGTTCAGCCTCGTACTCCTCAACTCACCCAAGTACCACTGCACACGATATTGAGAAACACACGAGAGTTAGTCAAAGGGGGTTCAGCCCCTTTGAATCAGGATACAACCTTATCTAAGGAGGTTAAGGATCATACCCCTCAAGATTACTGCTTCAGTGGGCCTAAAAGCAGCCATCTGAACAGATAGCGTTAAAGCTCAGGCAGAACAATAAATCTATTATTCTGATTACCCCATCCTAAACCCCTTCTAATACTAGGCCATTCCATGCCAACATGGAAGAGATACTGCTAAAATGAGTAATAAGAAGAACCGCCTTCTCCCAGCCCACGTGTAAGTTAGATCGGACCCCCCACTAACAATTAACGAACCCAACACCAGAGGGCAAAGTGGCCACAAACATAATAACAAGAAAATACCACACCCCAATAATCGTTGACCCCACACCGGAGGGCTTAAGGGAAAGACTAAAAGAAAAAGAAGGAACTCGGCAAACACAAGCCTCGCCTGTTTACCAAAAACATCGCCTCCTGCAAAATTTTTCAACGTATAGGAGGTCCTGCCTGCCCAGTGACATCCAGTTAAACGGCCGCGGTATTTTGACCGTGCTAAGGTAGCGCAATCACTTGTCTTTTAAATGAGGACCTGTATGAATGGCGGAACGAGGGCTTAACTGTCTCCTTTCTCCAGTCAATGAAATTGATCTGCCCGTGCAGAAGCGGGCATAACCATACAAGACGAGAAGACCCTTTGGAGCTTAAGATAAAAGACCAACTATGTCAAAGGTCCCAATAAAACCAAAACCAAACAAACAGTTAACTGGTCACTATCTTCGGTTGGGGCGACCACGGGGGAAAATGAAGCCCCCACGCAGAATAGGGTTTATAACCCTAAACCAAGAGGGACACCTCTAAGTCACAGAACATCTGACCAAAAGATCCGGCCAACAAGCCGATCAACGGACCAAGTTACCCTAGGGATAACAGCGCAATCCCCTCCAAGAGTTCATATCGACAAGGGGGTTTACGACCTCGATGTTGGATCAGGACATCCTAATGGTGCAGCCGCTATTAAGGGTTCGTTTGTTCAACGATTAAAGTCCTACGTGATCTGAGTTCAGACCGGAGCAATCCAGGTCAGTTTCTATCTGTAAATGCTACTTTTCCTAGTACGAAAGGACCGGAAAAATGGGGCCCATACTCTAAGCACGCCTCCCTCCAATCCGATGAAACCAACTAAACCAGACAAAGGAAGAGCAACCCGAAACCCAAAACAAGGGACTACTAAGGTGGCAGAGCCTGGTAATTGCAAAAGGCCTAAGCCCTTTCCACCAGAGGTTCAAATCCTCTCCTTAGTTATGCTAACCCTACTGATCACCCATGTAATTAACCCACTCGCCTACATCGTTCCTGTCCTATTAGCAGTAGCATTTCTCACGCTTATTGAACGAAAAGTACTAGGCTACATACAACTACGCAAAGGCCCAAACGTAGTGGGACCCTACGGCCTTCTTCAGCCAATCGCAGATGGAGTAAAACTTTTTATTAAAGAACCCGTTCGCCCCTCAACCTCATCCCCATTCTTATTTCTAGCTGCCCCCATTATAGCTTTGACCCTGGCTCTATTACTATGAGCCCCCATGCCCATCCCATACCCCGTCGCTGACCTCAACCTAGGAATCTTATTCATCCTGGCCCTCTCAAGCTTGGCTGTTTACTCAATTCTGGGCTCAGGATGAGCATCAAACTCAAAATATGCCCTTATCGGCGCCCTGCGGGCCGTCGCCCAAACAATTTCCTACGAAGTAAGCTTAGGCCTAATTCTCCTCTCAATCATCATCTTCACGGGAGGCTTTACTCTGCAAATATTTAACGTGACACAAGAAGCCACCTGGCTCCTCCTGCCCGCCTGGCCCCTAGCAGCAATATGATATATCTCAACCCTAGCAGAAACAAACCGAGCCCCCTTTGACCTCACCGAAGGGGAATCAGAGCTCGTCTCCGGCTTCAACGTAGAGTATGCCGGAGGACCATTTGCCCTATTTTTCCTAGCCGAATACGCCAACATCCTCTTAATAAACACACTATCCACAATCCTATTTCTAGGCGCCTCTCATATCCCGACCCTCCCAGAACTAACATCAATTAACCTAATAACCAAAGCCGCGCTACTATCAATATTATTCCTTTGAGTCCGAGCCTCCTACCCCCGATTTCGTTACGACCAGCTAATACATTTAGTGTGAAAAAACTTCCTCCCCCTCACCCTAGCCCTTATCCTATGACACACCGCCCTTCCAATTGCATTCGCAGGATTACCCCCACAACTATAACACGCGGAGCCGTGCCTGAATGCCCAAGGACCACTTTGATAGAGTGACTCATGGGGGTTAAAGTCCCCCCAGCTCCTAGAAAGAAGGGACTCGAACCCATGCTCAAGAGATCAAAACTCCAGGTGCTTCCGCTACACCACTTTCTAGTAAGGTCAGCTAAATAAGCTTTTGGGCCCATACCCCAAAAATGTTGGTTAAACTCCTTCCCTTACTAATGAACCCCTACGTACTCACCGTGTTCCTATCCAGCCTAGGCCTAGGGACAACCCTCACCTTCGCCAGCTCACACTGACTACTGGCATGAATAGGCCTTGAAATCAATACACTAGCCATTCTTCCCCTTATAGCTCAACACCACCACCCCCGAGCAGTCGAAGCCACCACCAAATACTTCCTCACCCAGGCAACAGCGGCAGCAACAATTCTTTTTGCTAGCACCACCAACGCCTGACTCACCGGAGAATGAGACATCACACACCTCTCCCACCCCGTAGCAACCACAACAGCAATAATAGGCCTAGCCCTCAAAGTGGGCCTCGCACCCCTTCACTTCTGACTCCCAGAAGTTCTCCAAGGACTAGACTTAACCACCGGACTAATTATGTCTACCTGACAAAAACTAGCACCATTCGCACTCCTAATTCAAATAGCCCCAACCATCAACCCCGCCCTACTAACAACCCTGGGTATTGCCTCAACCCTGATTGGAGGCTGAGGCGGGCTTAACCAAACCCAACTACGAAAAATCCTGGCCTACTCATCAATCGCCCACCTTGGCTGAATAATTATCATCCTCCAATTCGCACCCCAACTGACACTTCTAACCCTGGGGACATATATCATCATAACATCAGCCGCCTTCCTCACATTCAAAACAATAATAACAACAAAAATTAATACCCTAGCCCTCGCCTGAACAAAAACCCCCACCTTAACAACAACCGCCGCCCTTGTCCTCCTCTCCCTCGGCGGCCTCCCTCCCCTAACCGGATTTATACCAAAATGATTAATTTTACAAGAACTAGCAAAGCAAGAACTACCACTCATCGCTACCCTCGCAGCCCTAAGCGCCCTGCTCAGCCTTTACTTCTACCTCCGACTATGCTACACCATAACCCTTACCATCTCCCCCAACACAAACAACTCAACAACCCCCTGACGCCTTCCTACAGCACAACCCGCCCTCCCCCTAGCCACCACAACAACAGCAGCACTCTTTATACTCCCTCTCACGCCAGCAATTCTGGCACTAACACACTAGAGACTTAGGATAGAACTAAGACCAAGAGCCTTCAAAGCTCCAAGCAGGAGTGAAAATCTCCTAGTCCCTGAATTAAGACTTGCAGGACTCTATCCCACATCTTCTGAATGCAACCCAGACACTTTAATTAAGCTAAAGCCTTTCTAGATGAGAAGGCCTCGATCCTACAAACTCTTAGTTAACAGCTAAGCGCTCAAACCAGCGAGCATTCATCTAACTTTCCCCGCCGTTGTCAAAGCGAGGCGGGGAAAGCCCCGGCAGGGGTTTATCCTGCGCCTTTAGACTTGCAATCTAATATGCCTTACACCACGGGACTTCTGGTAAGAAGAGGACTTAAACCTCTGTATACGGAGCTACAATCCGCCGCCTAAGCCCTCGGCCATCCTACCTGTGGCAATCACACGCTGATTCTTCTCCACCAACCACAAAGACATTGGCACCCTCTACCTGGTATTTGGTGCATGAGCCGGAATAGTTGGAACCGCCCTCAGCCTTCTAATTCGAGCAGAGCTTAGCCAACCTGGATCCCTACTGGGCGATGATCAGATCTACAATGTTATCGTTACTGCACACGCCTTTGTAATAATCTTCTTTATAGTTATGCCAATTATGATCGGGGGCTTTGGAAACTGACTAGTCCCCCTAATAATCGGCGCGCCCGATATAGCATTCCCGCGAATAAACAACATAAGCTTCTGACTTCTGCCTCCATCCTTTCTTCTTCTCTTAGCATCTTCAGGAGTAGAGGCTGGAGCGGGAACAGGCTGAACCGTCTACCCCCCTCTCGCCGGCAACCTCGCACATGCCGGGGCCTCCGTTGACTTAACCATTTTCTCCCTCCACCTTGCCGGAGTCTCCTCCATCCTGGGAGCAATTAACTTCATTACAACTATTATTAATATAAAACCCCCAGCTATCTCACAATATCAAACGCCTTTATTCGTCTGAGCTGTTCTGATCACTGCTGTCCTTCTTCTCCTATCATTGCCTGTCCTGGCTGCCGGAATTACTATGCTCCTGACAGATCGAAACCTTAACACCACATTCTTTGACCCCGCAGGAGGAGGAGACCCAATCCTCTACCAACACCTGTTCTGATTCTTTGGTCACCCGGAAGTCTATATCCTAATTTTACCAGGCTTTGGAATAATCTCTCACATTGTAGCCTACTACTCGGGGAAAAAAGAACCCTTTGGCTACATAGGCATGGTCTGAGCCATAATAGCAATTGGCCTCCTGGGCTTTATTGTGTGGGCCCACCACATATTTACAGTGGGGATGGACGTGGATACTCGAGCATACTTTACATCTGCAACAATAATTATCGCAATCCCAACCGGGGTCAAAGTGTTTAGCTGACTAGCCACACTCCACGGAGGAGCCATTAAATGAGAGACCCCCATGCTGTGGGCCCTAGGATTTATTTTCCTATTCACAGTCGGGGGCTTAACAGGAATTGTCCTAGCCAACTCATCTCTCGACATTATACTCCACGACACATACTACGTAGTTGCCCACTTCCACTACGTCCTGTCAATGGGGGCTGTATTTGCCATCATGGGAGCCTTTGTTCACTGGTTTCCCCTATTCTCTGGCTATGCACTCCACAGCACTTGAACAAAAATCCACTTCGGAATTATGTTTGTGGGCGTCAACCTCACTTTCTTCCCCCAACACTTTCTAGGCCTAGCCGGCATGCCACGACGGTATTCCGACTACCCGGACGCCTACGCCCTCTGAAACACAATCTCTTCTATTGGCTCCTTAATCTCTCTGATCGCAGTGATTATGTTCCTGTTTATCTTGTGAGAGGCCTTCACCGCCAAACGAGAAGTCCTTTATGTTGAACTAACCACCACAAACGCAGAGTGACTCCACGGGTGTCCTCCTCCCTACCACACATTTGAAGAGCCTGTATTCGTCCAAGTTCAATCGTGACGAGAAAGGAAGGAATCGAACCCCCGTAAACTAGTTTCAAGCCAGTTGCATTACCACTCTGCCACTTTCTTTCCATAAGATACTAGTAAAACTAGACATTACACTGCCTTGTCAAGGCAAAATTGTAGGTTAAACCCCTGCGTATCTTAAGCCTTACGGCTTAATGGCACATCCCTCACAATTAGGATTCCAAGACGCGGCCTCCCCTGTAATAGAAGAACTTCTCCACTTCCACGACCACGCACTAATGATCGTTTTCCTAATCAGCACCTTAGTCTTATACATCATTGTTGCAATGGTCTCCACCAAACTAACTAATAAATATATTTTGGACTCTCAAGAAATCGAAATTGTATGAACCATCCTACCAGCAGTTATTCTCATTCTTATTGCCCTCCCCTCCCTCCGAATTCTTTACCTAATAGACGAAATTAATGACCCCCATCTGACCGTAAAAGCCATGGGTCATCAATGATACTGAAGCTACGAATACACAGACTACGAAAACCTTGGCTTTGATTCTTACATAATCCCGACCCAAGACCTGGCCCCAGGCCAATTCCGGCTCCTGGAAACAGACCACCGCATGGTTGTCCCAATGGAATCACCAATCCGAGTTCTAGTCTCAGCTGAAGACGTCCTCCACTCCTGAGCCGTCCCAGCCCTGGGAATAAAAATAGACGCCGTCCCCGGGCGCCTAAACCAAACAGCCTTTATCGCCGCCCGCCCCGGAGTATTTTACGGACAATGCTCTGAAATTTGCGGAGCCAACCACAGCTTCATGCCAATCGTAGTAGAAGCCGTTCCCTTAGCTCACTTCGAAGCCTGATCCTCCCACATACTTGAAGACGCCTACACTAGGAAGCTAAATATGGGCCTAGCATTAGCCTTTTAAGCTAAAAATTGGTGACTCCCAACCACCCCTAGTGACATGCCCCAATTAAACCCCGCCCCCTGATTCGCCATCCTATTATTCGCCTGACTAGTTTTTCTAACAGTCATCCCACCTAAAGTGCTTAAACACACCTTTACGAACGAACCAACAGCACTCAGCACTGAAAAACCCAAAACTGAACCCTGAAACTGGCCATGACACTAAGCTTCTTTGACCAATTTATGAGCCCCACATACCTAGGCATCCCCCTGATTGCTATTGCACTCGTCTTCCCATGGATTCTTTTCCCCTCGCCCTCAAACCGATGGCTTAACAACCGACTTATCACCCTCCAGGGCTGATTTATAAACCGCTTCACACAACAACTGCTTCTCCCCCTTAACCCCGGCGGGCATAAATGAGCCCTAATCTTAACCTCATTGATAGTCTTCCTGCTGTCCCTAAACCTCTTAGGCCTTCTCCCCTACACCTTCACCCCTACAACCCAACTCTCCCTAAACATGGGGTTAGCAGTCCCATTCTGACTGGCTACTGTCATTATTGGGATGCGAAACCAACCCACCGCAGCCCTAGGACACCTCCTGCCAGAAGGAACCCCCGTTCCCCTAATCCCCGTCCTAATCATTATCGAAACAATTAGCCTCTTCATTCGACCTTTAGCCCTAGGCGTACGACTAACAGCCAACCTCACAGCTGGCCACCTGCTCATCCAACTAATCGCAACTGCAGCCTTTGTCCTCCTACCAATAATGACTACTGTAGCCCTCCTGACCGCCACAGTCCTCTTTCTTCTCACCCTTCTTGAAATCGCAGTGGCTATAATCCAAGCCTACGTATTTGTCCTCCTACTAAGCCTCTACCTACAAGAAAACGTCTAATGGCCCACCAAGCACACGCATACCACATGGTTGACCCAAGTCCCTGGCCCCTAACAGGCGCAGTAGCTGCTCTCCTGATGACATCAGGCCTTGCAATCTGATTCCACTTCCACTCAACGACCCTTATAACACTAGGACTAATCCTTCTGCTTCTTACAATATATCAATGATGGCGAGACATTATTCGAGAAGGAACTTTCCAAGGCCACCACACACCTCCTGTCCAAAAAGGACTACGATACGGAATAATCCTTTTCATCACATCAGAAGTCTTCTTCTTCCTAGGCTTCTTCTGAGCTTTCTATCACTCTAGCCTCGCCCCTACCCCGGAGCTGGGGGGATGCTGACCCCCCACAGGCATCACCACCCTGGACCCATTCGAAGTTCCACTTCTTAACACCGCTGTTTTACTAGCATCGGGCGTCACCGTGACCTGAGCCCACCACAGCCTGATAGAAGGAGGGCGCAAACAAGCCATTCAGGCACTGACTCTAACAATCTTACTAGGCTTCTACTTCACAGCCCTTCAAGCCATAGAATATTACGAAGCCCCCTTCACTATCGCCGACGGCGTGTACGGCTCAACATTCTTCGTAGCTACGGGCTTCCACGGCTTACACGTCATTATTGGCTCAACCTTCCTAGCTGTCTGCCTCCTACGACAAGTCCAATACCACTTTACCTCCGAGCACCACTTCGGATTTGAAGCAGCCGCCTGATACTGACACTTTGTAGACGTCGTCTGACTATTCCTTTACGTCTCCATCTACTGATGAGGTTCATAATCTTTCTAGTATCAAAGCTAGTACAAGTGACTTCCAATCATTTAGTCTTGGTTAAAGCCCAAGGAAAGATAATGAATTTGATTACAACCATTTTGCTTATCACAACAGCCCTCTCAATACTCTTGGCCCTAGTGGCGTTTTGACTCCCACAAATAAACCCAGACGCAGAAAAACTTTCCCCTTACGAATGTGGCTTTGACCCTCTTGGATCTGCACGTCTTCCGTTCTCCCTACGATTTTTTCTTGTTGCCATCCTCTTCCTCCTATTTGACCTAGAGATTGCCCTTCTCCTCCCCCTACCTTGAGGAAATCAGCTTCCCACACCTACACTCACCTTCTTCTGAGCCGCAGCCATCCTAATTTTACTTACCCTCGGACTAATCTATGAGTGAGTCCAAGGAGGCCTTGAATGAGCAGAATAGGGATTTAGTCCAAAACAAGACCTCTGATTTCGGCTCAGAAAATTGTGGTTAAAGTCCACAACTCCCTTATGACACCCGTACATTTCAGCTTCACCTCCGCATTTGCATTAGGACTCATGGGCTTGGCCTTCCACCGAGCCCACCTCCTATCTGCCCTGCTATGTCTAGAAGGCCTAATGCTATCACTATTTATTGCCTTAGCCTTATGAGCCCTCCAATTAGAAGTAACCGGCTTCTCCGCAGCCCCAATGCTCCTCTTGGCCTTTTCGGCCTGTGAAGCCAGTGCAGGCCTAGCCCTTATAGTTGCCACAGCCCGAACACACGGAACAGACCGCCTACAAAACCTCAACCTTCTACAATGCTAAAAGTGCTCCTTCCAACAATTATGCTCTTCCCAACAATCTGGTTGATTTCCCCCAAATGACTATGAGCCGCTACAACAACCCAAAGCCTTTTAATTGCCCTAATTAGCCTGACCTGACTAAAATGAGACTCAGAAACAGGCTGAGCAGCCTCTAACCTCTACATAGGAACCGACCCCCTCTCAACCCCACTACTAGTCCTCACCTGCTGATTGCTGCCACTTATAATCCTGGCCAGCCAAAATCACCTTAGCCCTGAACCCCTCAGCCGCCAACGAATATACATCACCCTCCTGACCTCTCTTCAAACCTTCCTCATTCTAGCATTTGGGGCAACCGAGATCATTATATTTTACATTATATTTGAAGCCACCCTCATCCCAACCTTGATTATTATTACCCGATGAGGAAACCAAACCGAACGCCTTAACGCAGGCACGTACTTCTTGTTCTACACACTTGCAGGGTCCCTCCCCCTCCTAGTCGCCCTCCTCCTCCTCCAGCAGAGCACAGGCACTCTCTCAATGCTAGTACTTCCCCACACCCAGACTCTGACCCTCCACACGTGAGGTGACAAAATCTGATGAGCAGGCTGCCTAATCGCCTTCCTGGTCAAAATACCCCTATATGGCGTTCACCTCTGACTACCAAAAGCACACGTAGAAGCCCCCGTAGCCGGCTCAATGGTCCTAGCCGCAATCCTGCTAAAACTGGGAGGATATGGTATAATACGAATAATAGTCATACTTGACCCACTAACCAAAGACATGGCCTACCCCTTTATTATTTTAGCTCTTTGGGGCATTATCATGACCGGCTCCATCTGCTTACGACAAACAGACCTAAAATCTCTAATTGCCTACTCCTCTGTAAGTCACATAGGGTTGGTAGCAGGAGGAATCCTAATCCAAACCCCCTGAGGATTCACCGGGGCAATTATTCTAATGATTGCCCACGGCCTGGTATCATCAGCCCTTTTCTGCCTAGCCAACACCACATACGAACGAACCCACAGCCGAACAATAATCCTCGCCCGCGGCCTACAAATAATCTTTCCCCTTACAGCCGCATGATGATTTATTGCTAACCTAGCTAACCTAGCTCTTCCACCACTCCCCAACCTTATAGGAGAGCTCTTCATCATTACAGCTATATTCAACTGGTCCCCCTGGACACTAGCCCTGACCGGAGCAGGTACCTTAATCACCGCTGCCTACTCCCTATACCTTTTCCTCATATCACAACGAGGTCCCGCGCCCACCCACATCCTAGGCCTTCAACCGTTCCACACCCGAGAACACCTTCTAATGGCTCTTCACCTGATCCCCGTTATTCTCCTCATTGCAAAACCAGAACTAATATGAGGATGATGCTTCTGTAGATATAGTTTAAGAAAAACACTAGATTGTGGTTCTAAAGATAGAGGTTAAAGTCCTCTTATCCACCGAGAGAGGCCCTGAGGCAATAGGGACTGCTAATTCCTACTACCCGCGGCTAAAATCCGCGGCTCACTCGAGCTTCTAAAGGATAACAGCTCATCCATTGGTCTTAGGAACCAAAAACTCTTGGTGCAAATCCAAGTAGTAGCTATGTACACTGCACCCCTAATCCTATCATCCTCCCTTATCTTGACCCTGGCCCTTCTGCTCTACCCCCTAATCATAACCCTCACCCCAAACCCCCAAAAACCAGACTGAGCCCTCACTCACGTCAAAACAGCAGTTAGCACTGCATTCTTTGTTAGCCTTGTTCCCCTAATAATCTTCCTCGACCAAGGAACAGAAAGCATTGTAACCAACTGGCACTGAATAAATACCGCAAGCTTTGACATTAACATTAGCTTTAAGTTCGACCACTATTCCCTTATCTTCACGCCAATTGCCCTATTCGTTACATGGTCTATTCTTGAGTTTGCATTATGATACATGCACTCAGACCCCTACATTAACCGCTTCTTCAAATACCTCCTGCTCTTCCTTGTAGCTATAATTATTTTAGTCACCGCCAACAACATATTCCAACTATTCATCGGCTGGGAAGGAGTCGGAATCATATCCTTCCTCCTGATCGGCTGATGGTATGGCCGAGCCGATGCAAACACAGCTGCTCTCCAAGCCGTCCTTTATAACCGAGTGGGAGACATTGGACTAATCCTAAGCATGGCATGGATCGCAACAAACCTTAATTCATGAGAGATTCAGCAAATCTTCCTCTTCTCCAAAGACTTCAACATAACCCTTCCCCTATTAGGACTAATCCTCGCCGCCACCGGAAAATCCGCTCAATTTGGCCTTCACCCCTGACTTCCTTCAGCCATAGAAGGCCCAACACCAGTTTCCGCCCTACTACACTCAAGCACAATAGTCGTAGCAGGCATCTTCCTTCTCATTCGACTCCACCCCCTCATAGAAAACAACCAACTAGCCCTAACCACTTGCCTATGCCTGGGTGCCCTAACCACGCTCTTCACAGCCACCTGTGCCCTAACCCAAAACGACATCAAAAAAATCGTAGCCTTCTCCACATCCAGCCAATTAGGCCTAATAATGGTCACTATTGGGTTAAACCAACCTCAACTAGCCTTTTTACACATCTGCACACACGCCTTCTTCAAAGCCATACTCTTCCTCTGCTCCGGATCAATTATCCACAGCCTTAATGATGAACAAGACATTCGAAAAATAGGGGGCCTTCACAAACTTATGCCTTTTACCTCATCCTGCTTAACCATCGGCAGCCTGGCACTGACGGGCACGCCCTTCCTGGCCGGATTCTTCTCTAAAGATGCAATCATTGAAGCCCTAAATACCTCCTACCTTAATGCCTGAGCCCTTGCCCTCACACTGATCGCCACAGCCTTCACTGCAGTCTACAGTTTCCGTGTAATTTTCTTTGTTACCATGGGCACGCCACGATTCCTCCCCCTATCACCTATCAATGAAAACGACCCCGCAGTAATCAACCCCATCAAACGCCTAGCTTGAGGCAGCATCACCGCAGGACTAATCATCACATCAAACTTCCTGCCATCAAAAACCCCCGTCATAACAATGTCCCCGCTACTAAAACTGGCCGCCCTAACAGTGACAATCATTGGCCTCCTCACAGCCATAGAGCTGGCATCAATAACATCAAAGCAATTCAAAACCACCCCCACCCTCCCCCTTCACCACTTCTCAAACATATTAGGCTACTTCCCCGCAACCGTCCATCGATTAATACCAAAACTTAACCTTACCCTAGGACAGTCAATCGCTACTCAACTCATGGATCAAACATGACTTGAAACAGCCGGCCCCAAAGGACTAGCCACAACACAAATCAAAATTGCTACAACCACAAGCAACGCCCAGCGAGGAATAATCAAAACATATCTCACCCTCTTCCTGCTTACCAGTGCCCTAGCCATCCTTCTAATTGCTACCTAAACAGCTCGAAGCGTCCCACGGCTCAAACCCCGAGTTAATTCAAGCACAACAAACAAAGTTAACAACAACACCCAACCAGACACAATTAATAGCCCTCCCCCAAAAGAATACATCAACGCAACCCCACCAGTATCCCCCCGCACAACAAAAAACTCTTTACTATCCACAACCCCCCACGACCCCTCATACCAGCCCCCATAAAAATACCACGCAGCCACCCCCACCACCAACAAATAAACCAGCACATACCCCGCCACCGAACGATCCCCCCAGCTCTCCGGAAAAGGCTCAGCGGCCAAAGCCGCCGAGTAAGCAAACACCACTAGTATTCCCCCCAAATAAATCAAAAACAACACCAAAGACAAGAAAGACCCCCCATGCCCCACCAGCACCCCACACCCAACGCCCGCCGCCACAACCAGCCCTAAAGCAGCAAAATACGGCGCAGGGTTAGAAGCCACGGCCACTAAACCAACCACCAAGCCCAACAATAGAAAAGAAAAAGTATAAACCATAGTTCTCACCCGGACTTTAACCGAGACCAGTGACTTGAAAAACCACCGTTGTTATTCAACTATAAAAACCCTTTAATGGCCAGCCTACGAAAAACACACCCACTGCTAAAAATCGCTAACGACGCTTTAATTGACCTCCCCGCCCCCTCCAACATTTCCGCATGATGAAACTTTGGATCCCTCCTCCTTCTTTGCCTAATTATGCAAATTCTAACAGGACTATTCCTAGCCATACACTACACCTCAGATATCTCCACAGCCTTCTCCTCCGTCGCTCACATTTGTCGAGACGTCAACTATGGCTGATTCATCCGAAATATGCACGCCAACGGAGCCTCATTCTTCTTTATCTGCATCTACCTACACATCGGCCGAGGACTCTACTACGGCTCGTACCTCTATAAGGAAACATGAAACATCGGAGTAGTTCTACTCCTGCTCGTTATAATAACTGCATTTGTTGGATACGTCCTTCCATGAGGACAAATATCATTTTGAGGAGCAACCGTCATCACAAACCTCCTTTCCGCGGTTCCATACGTAGGAGATGCCCTAGTACAATGAATCTGAGGTGGCTTCTCTGTAGACAACGCAACCCTAACCCGTTTCTTTGCCTTCCACTTCCTGCTTCCCTTCACAATCGTTGCCGCCACAGCCCTCCATGCTCTCTTCCTCCACGAAACAGGCTCCAACAACCCCACAGGCCTAAACTCAGACGCAGACAAAATCTCATTCCACCCCTACTTCTCCTACAAAGACCTCCTAGGCTTTGCAATCCTCCTTATTGCCCTCACATCACTAGCCCTCTTTTCCCCCAACCTCCTAGGCGACCCTGAAAACTTCACCCCCGCCAACCCCCTGGTCACACCCCCTCACATCAAGCCAGAATGATACTTCCTATTTGCTTACGCCATTCTCCGATCCATCCCCAACAAACTAGGGGGCGTCCTCGCCCTCCTATTCTCTATTCTCATCCTGATACTGGTCCCCCTTCTACACACCTCTAAACAACAAGGACTAACGTTCCGCCCCCTCGCACAATTTCTATTTTGAACCCTCGTCGCAGACGTAATAATCCTAACCTGAATCGGAGGAATACCCGTTGAACACCCGTTCATTATCATCGGCCAAATCGCCTCCGTCCTCTACTTCGCGCTATTCCTAATTTTCAACCCCCTAGCCGGACTATTAGAAAACAAATCACTTAACTGATCCTGTACTAGTAGCTTAGTTTTAAAGCATCGGTCTTGTAATCCGAAGATCGGAGGTTAGACCCCTCCTTAGTGCCAGAAAAGAGAGATTCTAACTCCCACCACTAACTCCCAAAGCTAGTATTCTAAGCTAAACTATTTTCTGGCGCAGTGGTGTATACATTATATGTATATAGTACATAATGGTTTAAATGCATATTATGTAAACCTTACATTACTGGTCTTAAACATTAAACTAAGATTAGCACAATGATGTCAGGTGCATACAGCAAGGATATAATACTAAGGTATACATAAAGCATGAAATTTACCTTCACAAGATTAAGTTTTTAATACTGATAACTTGAATGAACCCCATAACTCCTTTTATAAGCATTTTCCTTGCATGGACTCAACTAAAATTGAATTAACAATAATTAATGTAGTAAGAGACCACCAACCGGTGATACCTGAAAGCATATTATCCTTGATAGGTCAGGGACAACTATAGTGGGGGTAGCACAATATGAACTATTACTGGCATCTGGTTCCTATTTCAGGGACATTTTAGGTAAACCTTCCCCCCCCGGTGAATTATATCTGGCATTTGATTAATGGTGTCAAATCGATTGTCCATGACCCACCATGCCAAGGCGTTCTTTTATATGCATAGGGTTTCTTTTTTTTTAGGTCACCTTCATTTGACATTTGGTCACTTTCGGAGAACATAAAAACAAGGTGGTACATTTTCTTGAATTCAAGGACAGTACTTGTAGAGTTTCAAAGACATTCTTTAGATAATTGCATTAATCTATATCAGGTGCATAAACTATTGGTTCAATCCTCATTCTTATCTAAGGTGTCCCCCCTGCCTCACAATTCAAGCTTCTGCGCGACAAACCCCCCTACCCCCCTACGCCGGACAAGTTCATATATTTATCCTGTCAAACCCCAAAACCAGGAATGACTCGGCCTGCGTAATCAACGAGTGATCTGTGTGTTGATATATATATTGTGTTACATACACTAAACATAAAACATTTTCCTGAACACAGCCAAGTCAGGGTCGTGACACTCAAATACCACCCTCACAACCGAGCCATTCATGTGTATTCACACCATCCTTTTTCATGTCTGCATAACACATTATATAGTT